TATAATGATTGGAATTTAACCAATGATCTAAAACGGCTAAACAAAACTGACGAGTTTATAAATAGAGTCAGAACTTTAGATAAAGAATCTTTTGATATAGGTATATTTGAACAAAAAACTCAATTGTGTAATGATGAAACTAAAAAAAAAAAAGAATATTTTCCTAAAAAATATGATCCGTTCTTATATGGGCCCTATCGTGGAAGAATCAAAAAAGGGTTTTCACCCCCTAGCATAAATCAAATATATATAAAAAAAAAAATGGGGGAATTTTGGATAAATAAGATTCATGCTCTACTTCTTACTAATGATTATCGCGAATTGAAACAAACAATAGACAAACTCAACAATAGTAGATCATTATTAACAAAAAAGAAGCTTTCTTTATTTCGATTTCGAGAACCCAAACATCAAACTATTCATTCAGAAGACCGAGTTCAAATTTTAAAATGTTTCTTCAATGTAGTTATAACTAAGTCCAGTGATCAAACCAGTGATCAAAGAAGTAGAAAAAGATCTATTGAAATAAAGGAAATAAGTAAAAAGGTCCCTCGATGGCCATACTACTTACTCGATGATTTGCAACTAGAGGAAGGAGAAACCAACGAAGAAAGGATAGAATTGGATTCTCAAATTCGTTTAAGAAAATACAAGTATATGGTAATTTTTGATGATAGCGAAGATTCTAATGAGCCTGATCCAGTAGGCGAAATCGCTTGGATACGTTATTTACCATACTCGGATTTTCGTCGAAATATAATAAAAGGTTCTATGCGTGCCCAAAGGCGTAAAACGGTTACTTGCCAACTCTTCTATCAAGCAAAGGCGCATTCCCCTCTTTTTGTGGACAGAATAGACAGACGCCTTTTTTCTTTTTTGGACAGAATAGACAGAGGCCTTTTTTCTTTTGATAGTTTCGGACGGATGAAAGGAATTTTTCAAAATTTGATGTCTAAAAAAAGCAAAAAATTACAAATCTCTGATTATACAAAAGAAAAAAGAAACGTTGAAAAATACCAAGACGAAGAGAGAATGCGAATAGAAATAGCAGAAACTTGGGATAACGTTACATATGCTCAAGCAGTAAGAGGTTTTTTATTAGTAGGCCAATCAATTCTTCGGAAATATATTCGATTGCCTTTATTAATAATAGCTAAGAATATTGTGCGTATTTTATTATTTCAAGTTCCCGAATGGTCCGAAGACTTCAAGGATTGGAATCGAGAAATGCATATTCGATGCACTTATAATGGTGTTGAATTATCCGACAAAGAATTTCCAAAAAACTGGTTAACAGACGGTATGCAGATAAAAATCTTATTTCCTTTTTACCTGAAACCTTGGCACCGATCTAAGTTAAAACCCTTGAAAACACAGAAAGCGCAAAAAAATGATTTTAGTTTTTTAACAATTTCTGGACTGGAAACTGACCGTCCTTTTGGTCCCCCTCGAAAACAAAAAGGGTCTTCATTTTTTGAACCTATTTTTAAAGAACTGAAAAAAAAAGTGAAAAAATTAAAAAATAAGTCTTTTATAGTTTTTAATGTTTTTAAAGAACGAGCAAAATTTCTTCGAAAGGTGTCAAAAGAAATAAAAAAATGGAGCATCAAAAACTACGAATTGGGTGAAACTAAAACCGACGATTCTATAATGAATAATCAGATGATTCGTGAATCACCTATTCAAATTCGATCTACAGAATGGACAAATTTTTCACTGACAGAAAAAAAAATGAAAGATCTGACTGAGAGAACAAGTACAATCAACAATAAACTAGAAAGAATTCTAAATGAGAAGAAAAATGGATTTCTAACTCAAGAAAAAAATATTAATTCTAATAAAAAAAGTTCTCATAATAAAATATTAGAATCATTAAAAAGATTTTGTCAAATATTAAAAAGAAGAAATACTCGATTAATCCGTAAATTTGATTTTTTTATCAAATTTTTCATGGAAAAAATATACATAGATTTTTTTCTATGTATCATTAATATTGCAAGAACCAATGCACAACTTTTTATTGAATCAAGAAAAAAAATGATCGAGAAATCCATTTCCAATAAGAAAGAAAATGAAAAAAGAATTAAGAAAAGAAATACAAAAAAATTTCACTTTATTTTAACTAAAAAAAATTCCCTTGATAATATTCAAAATAAGAATTCAACAACTTTTTGTAACTCATCCTCCTTCTCGCAAGCATATGTATTTTATAAAATATCGCAAACTCGAGTTATTAACTTCTATAAATTCAAGTCTATCCTTCAATATCATGGAACATCTCTTTTTCTTAAAAATGAAATAAAGGATTTTTTTCGGAAAGAGGGAATATTTCATTCTGGATTGAGACATAAAGACTTTTGGCATTCTGAAAGGAATCAATGGAAAAACTGGTTAAGGGGGCATTATCAATATGATTTATCTCAGATTAGCTGGCTTAAATTAGTACCAGAAAAATGGCGAAATAAAGTCAATCGACACTGTATGACTCAAAAAAACGATTTTAAAAAATGGGACTCATATGAAAAAGAAAGATTAATTCATGATGAAAAACAAAATGATTTCGAACCTGATTCATTACTGAATCAAGAATATAAAAAATCATCTAATTTTAAAAAACATCATAGACATGATTTTTTCTCATATAAATCTATTAATTATGAAGAGAAGAAAGACTCATATATTTATAGATCACCATTACAAATAAATAGTAAAGAAGAGATTTTTGATAATTACAAGATAGATAAACGCAAATTTTTTTATATGCCAGACGGACTACCTATTTATAATTATCTAGCAGAAAATGAGATTATGGCTGAGGAGAAATTTCCAGATAGAAAATTTTGTAGGTGGAAAATGATTGATTTTTGCCTTAGAAATAATAAGGTCGAGATTCATTACTGGGCCAATAGCGGCACCAAGAATAAGAATAAAAAAATGAAGAGGGGTCCTTTTTATTTACCAATTTCTCAAAATCCAAAAATCAACCGATTCAAAAAAAAAAGATCCTTCTTTGATTGGATGGAAATGAATGAGGAAATAGTAGGTCGTCTTATATCGAATCCAGAACTAGAACTTTGGTTCTTCCCAGAATTTGTGCCACTATATAATGCATATAAGATTAAACCGGGGATCATACCAATAAAATTACTTCTTTTCAACTTTCATTTGAATGGAAATGAAAACATTAAGAAAAACATTACTGAAAGTAACCCTTTAATAGAATCAAATGAAAAAAAAAGAATTCTTAGATTCGAGAATGGAAATCAAGAAGAAAAAGATCCTCTAGACCAAGGGGAAGGGGCTCCTCTATCAGATGAAAATGGAGGTAGATCAGGCATAAAAAAACAACGTAGAAAAAAAAAGTCCGACATGAGCCCCGAAGCTATAGAGCTTTATTCCTTCCTAGAAAGGTATTTGCATTTTCAATTGAGCTGGGAAAGGGTTGTAAATCAAAAAATGATCAATAATATTAGATCCTATTGTCTCCTGCTTAGATTGAGAAATCCAAACGACGTTGCTATATCCTATCTTAAACGGGGAGAACTTACTGTGGATATTTGGACTCTAAAAAGGCGCACTCTTAGAGAATTAAGTACAAGCGGAGCATTGATTATCGAACCGGCTTATCCTTATCCGTCTATAAAAAACGATGGACAATTGATTCTATATCAAACCATAGGTATTTTTTTGGTTCATAAGAATAAATACCTTCATAAGAATAAATACCAAAGGAATCAAAAATTTCGAGAATGGTTTGATAAGAATCAATTTGATGAATCCATTTTAAGACATCAAAAAATGACTCAAAATAGAGACAAAAATAATTATGATTTCTTTGTTCCTGAAACTATTTTATCCCCTAAAGGCCGTAGAGAATTGCGAATTCTATATTTTTTAAATTCAAGGGATAGAAATGATATACATAGAAATCCGGTATTTTGCAATCGGGTAAAAAACTGTGGTCAAGTTTTAAATAGAGGCAAATATCTCGGTATCGATAAAAATAAACTAATTAAAATGAAGTTCTTTCTTTGGCCCAATTATCGACTAGAAGATTTAGCTTGTATGAATCGCTATTGGTTTAATACTAATAATGGCAGTCGTTTCAGTATGGTCAGGATACATATGTATCCACGGTTGAAAATTTGTTAGTTACAAGTCCATTTACATTAATTTTGCCATATATACATATATTATTAGGTAATAGAATATGTCGGCTATATGAAAACAAATAGATAGACGCGAGGATTGTCTTACATTCCATCCTGAAAGAGGATACTAATTTAATGACATACATATTATCAATTAGATCTATAAATGAATGAACAAAATCTTCTTATTTTGTTCATTCATTTATTTATTTTTTTTTTTAAGTAGGAAGTTTATAATGAACTTAAGGTCATTCTGTATATCAAAATGACTAATATTATTATTACTGATTAATCAAATTCACATCAAAAAATTATAAAAGGGGATAAGATTTTGTTTTATGGTAAAAAATTCATTCATCTCAGTTATTTTTCAAGAAAAAAAAGAAGAAAAGCGGGGGTCTGTTGACTTTCAAATAGTAAGTTTCACCAATAAGATACGAAGACTTACTTCCCATTTGGAATTGCACAGAAAAGACTATTCATCTCAGAGAGGTCTACGAAAAATTCTGGGAAAACGTCAACGGCTGCTGTCTTACTTATCAAATAAAAATCGAGTACGCTATAAAGAATTCATTAGTGAGTTGGATATTCGGGAGTTAAAAAATCGTTAATTTAAAAATTTTTACTTAGTTTTTTCATTTATTGGATCTTGAGAATTTTGATAAACTTCTTTTCGTTTTCAGCAATTCATGTAAGAATGAATCGAGGAAAAACTTATGAATAGACCAGCTACAGAAAGAGACCTTATGATAGTCAATATGGGACCTCACCACCCATCAATGCACGGTGTTCTTCGTCTCATCGTTACCCTAGACGGTGAAAATGTTGTTGACTGCGAACCAATATTAGGTTATTTACACAGAGGAATGGAAAAAATTGCGGAAAACCGAACAATTATACAATTTTTACCTTATGTAACACGTTGGGATTATTTAGCTACTATGTTCACAGAAGCAATAACCGTAAATGGACCAGAACAATTGGGAAATATTCAAGTGCCTAAAAGAGCGAGCTATATCAGAGTCATTATGTTGGAGTTAAGTCGTCTAGCTTCTCATCTGTTATGGCTTGGACCTTTTATGGCGGATATTGGCGCACAGACCCCTTTTTTCTATATTTTCAGAGAAAGAGAATTAGTATATGATCTATTCGAAGCTGCGACTGGGATGAGAATGATGCATAATTATTTTCGTATCGGAGGAATAGCAGCCGATCTGCCTTATGGCTGGATAGATAAATGTTTGGATTTCTGCGATTATTTTTTAACAGGAGTTGTTGAATATCAAAAGCTTATTACGCGAAATCCCATTTTTTTAGAACGAGTTGAAGGAGTAGGCATTATTAGTGGAGAAGAAGCAATAAATTGGGGTTTATCCGGACCGATGCTACGAGCATCTGGAATACAATGGGATCTTCGTAAAGTTGATCATTATGAGTGTTACGACGAATTTCATTGGGAAATCCAGTGGCAAAAAGAAGGAGACTCATTAGCTCGTTATTTAGTCCGAATCAGTGAAATGACGGAATCCATAAAAATAATTCAACAGGCCCTGGAAGGAATTCCAGGGGGTCCCTATGAGAATTTAGAAATCCGATGCTTTGATAGAGAAAGGGATCCAGAATGGAATGATTTTGAATATCGATTCATTAGTAAAAAACCTTCTCCCACATTTGAATTGCCGAAGCAAGAACTTTATGCGAGAGTTGAAGCCCCAAAGGGAGAATTGGGAATTTTTCTAATAGGGGACAAAAGTTGTTTTCCTTGGAGATGGAAAATTCGCCCGCCGGGTTTTATCAATTTGCAAATTCTTCCTCAGTTAGTTAAAGGAATGAAATTGGCTGATATTATGACGATACTAGGTAGCATAGATATCATTATGGGAGAAGTTGATCGTTGAAATGATAGTTTATACAACAGAAATAGAAGTACAAGATATTAATTCTTTTTCCAGATTGGAATTTTTCAAAGAGGTCTATGGAATCGTATGGATCTTTGCCCCTATTTTGACTCTTGTATTGGGGATCACAGTAGGCGTACTGGTAATTGTATGGTTAGAAAGAGAGATATCCGCAGGAATACAACAACGTATTGGGCCTGAATACGCCGGTCCTTTGGGAATTCTTCAAGCTCTAGCAGATGGGACAAAACTGCTTTTCAAAGAGAATCTTTTTCCAGCTAGAGGAAATACCCGTTTATTCAGTATTGGACCATCTATAGCAGTCATATCAATTTTACTAAGTTTTTTAGTAATTCCTTTTAGCTATCATCTCGTTTTAGCTGATCTCAATATCGGTATTTTTTTATGGATTGCCATTTCAAGTATTGCCCCTGTTGGCCTTCTTATGTCAGGATACGGATCAAATAATAAATATTCCTTTTTAGGTGGTTTACGAGCTGCTGCTCAATCGATTAGTTATGAAATACCATTAACTTTATGTGTTTTATCAATATCTCTACGTGCGATTCGTTGAAATACAAACTTTTCTTTCTTTTCCCTATTCATTCTTTTCTTTCGCTTTAGAAAACAAAACAAGTTGAACGAATTGAATAGATATTATTTATTATCCTTTTGGTTGATAAAGTAAATTAGATAGTTATATATGAGTGAAAGAAAGCAGCTTATAAATTTGCAGTAAAAAAAAATTGAGTCTCATTTTCTATGTACAAGACAAGAGTTAAGTGGAAATAAACATAAGCGGAAGAGGTCCTTTACCCCAAGACTGGTTGATTAGACAACCCAGCTTGAAGCGGGCCAAAAAGATCAACCGTATGGCCTTTTCACTATCCTTTGTATGAATTACCTACCATACATACATGTATTATCAAACGAAACGGGCGATTGAACAAAAAATGAGTGGATGATTAGGAACACAAAAATGCACAAAGGATTGGTAATGGAGATTTTGGAAATTATCTAAAAAGAGATTTCTGCATAACATAAAAAGAATACTAATTGGGGCTTTAAATTGGTAGAAATGATAAGGCAGTACTTCCCGCGATTCCGATCCAGAGTATGCTCCTATCCACCCATTAAAGCAATGACTATCAGGAACGAAATAATCCTTTATTTTTGATTTTAGTTTTAGCCCCCTTCTCTTATATCGGTTTTATAAGAAAGAAGAATAGGAACGAAAAACAAACAAGAGAAAAAAAAAAAAAGAAATCTTTTTTATTACATTACGTCTTTTTCATATATTTAGCATAGATTTAGAGAGATATAATTTGTCTCATGATTCATTAGCTAATGTAACGTCTAATTCCTTTTCGTAATCGAAAAAGATGGGTTGAAATAAACTATTTATTGATATTTCTGCAAGGAGTTTTTTATTTAAGGATTAAGTTATTACTCAACAAAGTCAAATTATTAACGGGTGAGATCAATTCGGAAGCGCCTTTATTTATTATTATTTTAGAGTATAGCAGACGGAATTCCATTGGTATAATTTTGGACCCTCAAATAGATTTTGACTCTTTCTATTCTACAACCATAGCTAGCTAAATAGTAAATAATACGGATCGGGTCCTTAGATTTTTTTTACCCACGAGGAGCCGTATGAGGCGAAAACCTCATGTACGGTTCTGGAATAGCGGTGGGAACAGTGATGTTATCACCGACTATGATTATCTAACAGTTCAAGTACAGTTGATATAGTTGAGGCGCAGTCAAAATATGGTTTTTTGGGATGGAATTTGTGGCGTCAGCCTATAGGATTTCTCGTTTTTCTAATTTCTGCCCTAGCCGAATGCGAGAGATTACCCTTTGATTTACCAGAAGCGGAGGAAGAATTAGTAGCAGGTTATCAAACCGAATATTCGGGTATCAAATTTGGTTTATTTTATGTTGCTTCCTATCTAAATCTATTACTTTCTTCGTTATTTGTAACGGTTCTTTACTTGGGTGGTTGGAATATTTCCATTCCATACATATTTGTTCCTGAGCTATTTGAAATAAATAAAGTGGATGGAATCTTTGGAACTACAATTGGTATCTTTATTACATTAGCTAAAACTTATTTGTTCTTGTTTATTTCTATCACAACGAGATGGACTTTACCTAGGTTAAGAATGGACCAACTTTTAAATCTTGGATGGAAATTTCTTTTACCAATCTCTCTCGGTAATCTATTATTAACAACCGCTTTTCAACTTTTTTCACTGTAAATAGCAAACAATAGACTTGGTTCAAGTTCAAACAAGAGAAAGAAACGAAGATAAAACTATTCATATAGATTCCTGATATGTTCCCTATGGTAACTGGGTTCATGAATTATGGTCAACAAACAGTACGAGCAGCAAGGTACATTGGTCAAAGTTTCATGATTACCTTATCCCACGCAAATCGTTTGCCTGTAACTATTCAATATCCTTATGAAAAATTAATCACATCGGAGCGTTTCCGTGGCCGAATCCATTTCGAATTTGATAAATGTATTGCTTGTGAAGTATGTGTTCGTGTATGTCCTATAGATCTGCCTGTTGTTGATTGGAAATTTGAAACTGATATTCGAAAAAAACGATTACTTAATTACAGTATTGATTTCGGAATTTGTATATTTTGTGGTAACTGTGTTGAGTATTGTCCAACAAATTGTTTATCGATGACTGAAGAATATGAACTTTCTACTTACGACCGTCACGAGTTGAATTATAATCAAATTTCTTTGGGCCGTTTACCAATGTCAGTAATTGATGATTATACAATTCGAACAATTTTGAATTCGCCTCAAAGAAAAACTGAGTAGGTAACCGCCCTATTCTATTAAATAAAGAGAAATTACCAATTCTTAAGGTTCAGTTTTTTTGGTTTAAATTAAAAGAATGAGATAAGGTCTTTCTCTTTGTTTGGCCAATAATGAAAAATTCAATTAGAAATTCATTGGTTGATGAGAATTTCGACTTTTTTATTAAAAATCTATCAATAGAGTCGTAATTATTTCGAAATATATACTTTCAAAAAAATATCCTTATTCTCTTTCTTCTTAATTTAAGAAAATAAAAGAATCAAAAAAGAAACTGTCCAACAATTGTACCCATATCATACCTAATAGATTAGAATTGAATTCAATTAGGAACCTATCATAAAATGAAAATCAAAAAAACCTTTATTTTTTTCCCGGTCGGGTCAATACGATCATGAAAAGCATTTCAATTTATCTCCTATTTTACATATAATGGATTTGCCTGGACCAATACACGATTTTCTTATAGTTTTACTGGGATCGGGTCTTATATTAGGGGGACTGGGAGTAGTATTACTTACCAATCCAATTTATTCTGCCTTTTCGTTGGGATTGGTTCTTGTTTGTATATCCTTATTCTATATTCTTTCAAATTCTCATTTTGTAGCCGCTGCCCAGCTCCTTATTTATGTAGGAGCCATAAATGTTTTAATCATATTTGCTGTCATGTTCATGAATGGTTCAGAATATTACAAGGATTTGAATCTGTCGATCGTTGGGGATGGGGTTACTTCACTGGTTTGTACAAGTATTCTTCTTTCGCTAATTACTACTATTTTCGATACGTCATGGTACGGGATTATTTGGACTACAAGATCAAACCAACTTATAGAACAAGATTTGATAAGTAATAGTCAACAAATTGGAATTCATTTATCAACAGATTTTTTTCTTCCGTTTGAACTGATTTCAATAATTCTTTTAGTTGGTTTGATAGGCGCAATTGCTGTGGCTCGTCAGTAATAAATCGTTATAACTAGCAACAGCAAACAATCCAAATTTAACTTTCTTCTATGTTATCCCACCTATTTCACAAAAATTCTATTTGAATACTGTTCATGTCTAAAAGGGAGATTCTTTTATTTGATCTATTTTCAATACATTCTTTTGTTCCGTACTTGTTCTATTCTAGTCAATCTCGAATCTGTTGAATTATTGTTCATATTGAAATGAACCAACATTGATAAGGAGTTGGTCAATGATGCTCGAACATGTACTTGTTTTGAGTGCCTATTTATTTTCTATCGGTATTTATGGATTAATCACGAGTCGAAACATGGTTAGGGCTCTTATGTGTCTTGAACTTATATTGAATGCAGTTAATATCAATTTTGTAACATTTTCTTATTTTTTTGATAGTCGCCAGTTAAAGGGAGATATTTTCTCAATTTTTGTTATAGCTATTGCAGCCGCTGAAGCAGCTATTGGGTTGGCTATTGTTTCGTCAATTTATCGTAACAGAAAATCAACGCGTATCAATCAATCGACTTTATTGAATAAGTAGGAATAATAATCAAAATTATAATATCCACCAATTTGAATTAGCATGTAGAATATGTTAGAATCTAGATTCTATTTACGAAAACGTAATAAATCAAAGTATCTTAGCCACTTCTCATGAGCTGATCCAGAAGTCAATTGATTAGAAAATTTCTGGTAAATCGTTGATTCATCTGGCGTTTAAATATATGATTCATTTACAAGTTTACTAGATCGAAATTTGATAACGTTCAAAAATTCATAGATCCCATGTCACATTCAGTAAAAATTTATGATACATGCATAGGGTGTACCCAATGTGTCCGAGCGTGCCCCACCGATGTGTTAGAAATGATACCTTGGGATGGATGCAAAGCTAAACAAATTGCTTCCGCCCCAAGAACAGAAGACTGTGTTGGTTGTAAGAGATGTGAATCTGCCTGTCCAACGGATTTCTTGAGTGTTCGAGTTTATTTATGGCATGAAACAACTCGAAGTATGGGTCTAGCTTATTGATATGTTCCGTAAAACCCACTTGAATACATTTTGAATACATTTTCTTTTTTTACTGAAAAAACCCGTACTCAAAAAAAAAAAAAAGAATAAAGATTCTATTTTCGAGCGCGGGTTTTTCTGGTCCAAGTGTATCTTGTCTTTACCACGAATTATTTTCCTTGGTTAACAATAATTGTAGTTTTGCCAATATCTGCGGGCTCTTTAATTTTATTTCTTCCTCATAGAGGAAATAAGCTAATTAGGTGGTATACCATTTCTATATCCACCTTAGAACTACTTCTAATGACCTATGTATTTTGTTATCATTTCCAATTGGACGATCCATTAATCCAGCTGGCGGAAGATTATAAATGGATCAATTTTTTTTATTTTTACTGGAGATTGGGAATAGATGGACTTTCTATAGGACCTATTTTACTGACAGGATTTATCACAACTTTAGCTACTTTAGCGGCTTGGCCAGTTACTCGGGATTCCCGACTATTCCATTTCCTGATGTTAGCAATGTACAGTGGTCAAATAGGATCATTTTCTTCTCGAGACCTTTTGCTTTTTTTCATCATGTGGGAGTTAGAATTAATTCCTGTTTATCTACTTCTATCTATGTGGGGGGGAAAGAAACGTCTGTATTCAGCTACAAAGTTTATTTTGTACACTGCGGGAGGTTCCATTTTTCTATTAGTAGGGGTTTTGGGTATCGGTTTATATGGTTCTAATGAACCAACATTCAATTTTGAAACATTAGCTAATCAATCGTATCCTCTCGCACTGGAAATAATATTCTATATTGGATTTCTTATTGCTTTTGCTGTCAAATCACCGATTATACCCTTACATACATGGTTACCAGACACCCACGGGGAGGCACATTATAGTACTTGTATGCTTCTAGCCGGAATCTTATTAAAAATGGGAGCATATGGATTAGTTCGGATCAATATGGAATTATTACCCCATGCTCATTCTATATTTTCTCCCTGGTTGATGATAGTAGGCACAATGCAAATAATTTATGCAGCTTCAACATCTCTTGCTCAACGTAATTTAAAAAAAAGAATAGCCTATTCCTCTGTATCTCATATGGGTTTCATAATTATAGGAATTGGCTCTATAACCGATACGGGACTCAACGGAGCCTTTTTACAAATAATATCTCATGGATTTATTGGCGCTGCACTTTTTTTCTTGGCAGGAACGAGTTATGATAGAATACGTCTTGTTTATCTCGACGAAATGGGCGGAATGGCTCTTCCAATTCCAAAAATTTTTACGATGTTCAGTATCTTATCGATGGCTTCTCTTGCATTACCGGGCATGAGTGGTTTTGTTGCAGAATTGATAGTCTTTTTTGGAATAATTAGCAGTCAAAAATATTTTTTAATGCCAAAAATATTAATTATTTTTGTAATGGCAATTGGAATGATATTAACTCCTATTTATTTATTATCTATGTTACGTCAAATATTCTACGGATACAAGCTATTTAATGCTCCAAACTCCTATTTTTTTGATTCTGGACCAAGAGAGTTATTTGTTTCGATCTCTATCTTTCTACCCGTAATAGGTATTGGTATTTATCCGGATTTCGTTTTATCACTATCGGGTGAGAAAGTCGAAGCTATTCTAGCTAATTATTTTTATAGATAGGTTTTAGGAATAAAAAAAAGAAATCCTATTTAAAATGATTTTGAAAATGATTCGCTTTACAATTGAAAAAGGTGAAAAAAAAATAATTTTTTCTACTCTTAGGTTTCATTTTTTTTTTAGTTGAGTAAAAAAGAAAGAGTAAGAATAAAAAAGTAAAAATCAAATTCAATTTGAATCAGATATGTTTGGCCTTTGTGAGAACCTTTTGAATCAAGTACAAGTAGCGGAGTGATTCAAAAGGTTCTTTTCTTGGCAGCTTACATTAAGTTTTCTTATGTATATTATATGCTGTCCTATGTTTGTATTTGTTATGCTTTTTCATTCAATTCGATGTTAATGGAAATGAACCATAGCTATGTAAACCTATTCCTAATAGATTGACCCCAAAATAGCATATCCAAATTATAAGAAAGCCCGCGGAAGCCACAATTGCAGAATTTACACCTTCAAAATTTTGATTTGTTCGGGTATGTAAATAAATCGCGAATATGGTCCAAGTAATAAATGCCCAAGTTTCCTTGGGATCCCAATTCCAATATGATCCCCATGCCTCATTAGCCCATACTGCTCCCGAAAGAATCCCTATGGTTAAAAAGAGAAACCCGAGACTAATAATACGATAACTCCAATAATCCAATTGTTGAACCAATTGATACCTGTAATAATTTCGAGAATAAATAAAATAAGTGTTTAGTAAAACATTCTTTCTCTCATCCAGGTATTTCATTTCCCCAAAGGAAAATGCCGTATTTAATAAAATATTGCTTTTGCTAAAAATCTTTATGACTTTTCGAAATGTAATGACTAGAAGGGCTACCGATAATAAGGATCCACATAAAAGAGCTGCATAGCCAAATACCATCATACTTACGTGCATCATTAACCACTGGGATTGGAGAGCCGGTACTAATAGTGCGGATTGATGCATTTTGGTTAAAAGACCCGAAGTAACAAAGCCCTGGGTAGAAATAGCACTTGATGCGGTTATTGCACTTAAAGCATTTTTATGCTTTTTAAAATGAAAATAGGAAACCATATGAATAATGGAGAAACTCCATGAAAGAAAGATTAATGATTCATATAAATTACTTAATGGAAAATGCCCCGAATAAATCCAACGAGTGACTAATAATCCTGTTATACAGAAAAGGGTGGCTATCATACCCCTTTCTGATGAATCATATAGTCCTACGACTTCATCGACTAATAAAGTTAAAAAATGAATTGTCATTACAATTGAAACGACCGAAAAGGATATATGAGTTAATATATGTTCTAAAATTGAAAAAATCATAAAATAAAGATTATGAAAAAAGGAGAAGAGAAGGTTTCTCGATTATTATTATATGGAATGGAAATTCGGAATTTTTTTTATTATAGGATTTATATTATACCTTTTTTATAAGACGCTATGCCGCCACTCGGACTCGAACCGAGATGCTCTAGCACTGCTTCCTAAGAGCAGCGTGTCTACCAATTTCACCATAGCGGCTTGCTCAAAATAATAATAACTCATGTTTTATTCATATTCAACCGTCGAGATTGAATGAAGGGGTCAATCCAATGCAATATTTATTTTGTAGGAAGCTTTAAAATTTAAAATTGATGAATAAAAACTCGTTTCATTTCAATAGAAGTTTGAGGGTTAAAAAAAATAATCTTTATTATCCTTTTATTTAATTAAAATAAAAAATTTCTAGTTTCTAAAGTAACAAGAACGGAAGTTTTGTAGTTCCTGTTTTACTAAAATCGAACTTTTTCGTTCTAACTAAAAAACTAAAAAGTTGTGACTTCCATTCATGAATAGAGCTCAAAATTTTCTTTATCATTTCCATTTGTTAATAATTCATTTTATTTACATATAATATGATTTTTATGAATGAATCACTGAATAAAAAAGATGGTTTTGAGTATCACAATTTAAACATGGCATCTACAGATTTCAAAGGATTAAAAAAAATTTATGTAATTTGCATAGCTTTGGATTGTCGTAAACATGTCTAATGTAAAAAAGTTTTGATTCCTATCATAATTGGGCCATCCTTTAAAAAATGATTTCGAATTCTAAATTCGAAAAAAATGACTTGCTTCATCTTCCCATACAAACATAGGATTTTTTTATCACTTTAAATTGAGGCATTATTTGTGTATCCACTAAATAAAAATAGGAAAAGGTCTCTTTCCCAATTGGGTTTATGGGAAGGATATATAGTAATTCAGAGTAATACTACTTTAGATTCAGAAAGTTACAAAATGAAAACTTCATCAATTAGTTTCAAGAACCCATTGATTTTGACTAAACTGAGGATCTTATATATCTTCTGCTATAATAATAATAAATTATAGATAATAAATACGATATAGAAAATAGAAATAAAACACTAACAAGTTATTATAATACACAAATAGGAATAGGCGATGGGGAAATAAGAATCCCCCACCCCGAAAAAAAAAAAAGAAAAGATGAACTCAACTAATTAAAAAATGAGAAAAAAAAAATTACTAAATAAGTACATAATATAAATAAAAACAAGTACATAACATAAATAAAATAAGAGATAAGACGAAATGCGACTTCCCCCTACGTATTTTAGACTTTCTCCTATTAAAAAGCTGGAAATGCCTAACCCATTTAGAATTCCATCAATAGCTCGCCTATCAAAAAAATAAGTTTGTTCAGATAACCCTCTTATAGTTTCTGTTAAGGATATTTTATAAAAACTATCTATATAAGCACGATTATATGACCAATCATATAAAAAATTTATTATTTTGTCCCAAATTCTTCTATTAGGTCCCTTTTTCACAAATAAATTTAAGAAATTCAAATTTTGTAAAGATGAATAAAAAGGCTTATATAAAAGGGATGCTATAAATATTCCAAAAAAAGCTATACTGACTGAAAAAATTGAATTTTTCAAAAATTCATACCAATCCACCGAATCTTTTGAATAAAGATCAATAGCTGGAGTTAACAATTTTGATAATATATCTATATGAATTTCTTGTTGATTTAAAGGAATTCCTATAATTCCAATAAAGAGAGTAAATAGAACCAATAGAAGTATAGGAAATAGCATAGTATTATCCGATTCATGAGGATAAGAAAAAGTCTTATTAGACTGAAAATGAGTAATAGTAAGAAGAGCCCCGCTTTTTACTTTATTCCCAATTTCATACGGCTTCTTACAAAAGAAAAAAAGCTGTTGGTCATTATTGGTTGTTAATAAAGAGAATAAAGTAAAATTTCTGTTAATCATTTTTTCTTCTTCTTTACCCCATAATTTTATTGAATAAAATGAACTACTTTTTTTTCCACTGTAATTTTGAAAATAAATATTCAAATATCCCTCAAAAGTAAGTAAATAGATCCGAAACATATAAAATGCTGTTAATCCAGCCGTGAACCAAGCCATTAATGCAAAAAGTGACGAATACGCCCAACTATCATTAAGAATTTCATCTTTTGACCAAAAGCAGGCAAGGGGCGGAATACCACAAAGAGAAAGCGTTCCTATTAAAAAAGCAGCTTTTGTAATTGGCACATGTTTTCTTAAACCGCCCATAAAAACAAGATTATGGCTTTTATATGGAGAATATCCAACAACAGCTTCCATTGAATGAATAATCGATCCAGATCCTAAAAACAACAATGCTTTCGAATAAGCATGAGTAATCAAATGATATAACGCGGCTCGATAAGATCCCATGCCCAAAGCTAACATCATATAACCCAATTGAGACATAGTAGAATAGGCCAAGCCTCTCTTAATATCTTTTTGAGCAATAGCTAAAGTAGCCCCTAAGAGTACTGTTACTATGCCTATTAAAGATATTAGGTTCATTATGGAAGGTATTAATATAAAAATAGGGAGAAGGCGGGCTACAAGAAAAATACCTGCCGCTACCATAGTAGCAGCATGGATAAGAGCCGAAATAGGAGTAGGACCTTCCATAGCATCAGGTAACCATACATGAAGGGGAAATTGCGCAGATTTAGCAACTGCGCCACAAAATAAAAGAAAGGCACATAAAGTAATAAATAAAAACTCACCCCGATTTTTTGAAATCAAAATAAAGTTATTGAATAGTTCGAACAAATCTTGAAATTCGAAACTGCCTGTTATCCAATAAACACCTAAGATTCCTAATAATAATCCAAAATCGCCTACACGATTAGTTACAAATGCTTTTTGACAAGCATTTGCTGCAAGGGGTCGTGTGGACCAAAAACCTATTAATAGATAAGAACACACTCCAACTAGTTCCCAGAAAATATAAATTTGTATCAAATTAGAACTAGTAACTAATCCCAACATTGAAGTATTGAACAAACTCAGATAAGCAAAAAATCTCAAATATCCCTGATCATGAGACATATAATCGTCACTATAAATAAGAACAAAAATTCCAACAGTAGTGATTAATATTAACATAATGAAAGTAAGTGAATCAAGAAAGTAGCCAAACTCGAAAGATAAATCATTATTGATGGCCCAAGACCATACATATTGATATGTAGAACTTCTATTTATTTGTTGAATATATAGATCAATTGAAAAAAGCATAATTATACTTAACAAAAAAATACTGGAAAAAGTCCACATGTGGCGAATATTTTTTGTTGCTGTCGGAAAAAGCAGAAGTCCCACTCCTATTAAAACAGGAATAGGAAGTGGAACCAAAGGTACGATCCATAAATATTGATATATATACTCCATAAAAAAAAACATTTTTTTCTTACTTAATCGTTTTATTTCTAATTCACCGGCTCTTATTCTTAACTTAGGAATCTTATTCTTAACTTAGGAAAGGGTGCAAAAAAACAAAAAAAGATGCTTCATTTCTTTTTTTTTCTTTATACTTACTTGATTTACGAGTAATTTTTTCTTTTTTAACTGTTTGATTGTTGTTCATTCCAATAAATGAGATTTCTGCTTATTTTATATAAAAAACTATTCAAGATCCCTCTTTTCATTCTTTCCATATTACGATTAATATAACGAAAAAATTAGTGAAAAATTAATTTTATTTTTTAAGTTAATATCTGAGTATTAATATAGTCTAATTAAAAAAAATTGAAATATAGAAGTATGGAGGAAATGCAATTGAGAGCAATAAATTAAATAATGAAGTAAAGCAGATTGTTTTAAAATAAATGTCTTTCACATACTACTATAACACTAAATCATTTTTTATTTCGAATGGCAGTTCCAAAAAAACGTACTTCTATATCAAAAAAGCGTATTCGTAAAAAGAATTGGAAAAAGAAGGGGTATTGGGCAGCGTTGAAAGCTTTTTCACTAGCAAAATCTCTTTCTACAGGAAATTCAAAAAGTTTTTTTCTACGTTAAATAAATAACAAAACCCTTGAATAATCTGAATTCACTTATGTACTTATTTAGTAATTTTTTTTTTCTCATTTTTTAATTAGTTGAGTTCATCTTTTCTTTTTTTTTTTTCGGGGTGGGGGATTCTTATTTCCCCATCGCCTATTCCTATTTGTGTATTATAATAACTTGTTAGTGTTTTATTTCTATTTTCTATATCGTATTTATTATCTATAATTTATTATTATTATAGCAGAAGATATATAAGATCCTCAGTTTAGTCAAAATCAATGGGTTCTTGAAACTAATTGATGAAGTTTTCATTTTGTAACTTTCTGAATCTAAAGTAGTATTACTCTGAATTACTATATATCCTTCCCATAAACCCAATTGGGAAAGAGACCTTTTCCTATTTTTATTTAGTGGATACACAAATAATGCCTCAATTTAAAGTGATAAAAAAATCCTATGTTTGTATGGGAAGATGAAGCAAGTCATTTTTTTCGAATTTAGAATTCGAAATCATTTTTTAAAGGATGGCCCAATTATGATAGGAATCAAAACTTTTTTACATTAGACATGTTTACGACAATCCAAAGCTATGCAAATTACATAAATTTTTTTTAATCCTTTGAAATCTGTAGATGCCATGTTTAAATTGTGATACTCAAAACCATCTTTTTTATTCAGTGATTCATTCATAAAAATCATATTATATGTAAATAAAATGAATTATTAACAAATGGAAATGATAAAGAAAATTTTGAGCTCTATTCATGAATGGAAGTCACAACTTTTTAGTTTTTTAGTTAGAACGAAAAAGTTCGATTTTAGTAAAACAGGAACTACAAAACTTCCGTTCTTGTTACTTTAGAAACTAGAAATTTTTTATTTTAATTAAATAAAAGGATAATAAAGATTATTTTTTTTAACCCTCAAACTTCTATTGAAATGAAACGAGTTTTTATTCATCAATTTTAAATTTTAAAGCTTCCTACAAAATAAATATTGCATTGGATTGACCCCTTCATTCAATCTCGACGGTTGAATATGAATAAAACATGAGTTATTATTATTTTGAGCAAGCCGCTATGGTGAAATTGGTAGACACGCTGCTCTTAGGAAGCAGTGCTAGAGCATCTCGGTTCGAGTCCGAGTGGCGGCATAGCGTCTTATAAAAAAGGTATAATATAAATCCTATAATAAAAAAAATTCCGAATTTCCATTCCATATAATAATAATCGAGAAACCTTCTCTTCTCCTTTTTTCATAATCTTTATTTTATGATTTTTTCAATTTTAGAACATATATTAACTCATATATCCTTTTCGGTCGTTTCAATTGTAATGACAATTCATTTTTTAACTTTATTAGTCGATGAAGTCGTAGGACTATATGATTCATCAGAAAGGGGTATGATAGCCACCCTTTTCTGTATAACAGGATTATTAGTCACTCGTTGGATTTATTCGGGGCATTTTCCATTAAGTAATTTATATGAATCATTAATCTTTCTTTCATGGAGTTTCTCCATTATTCATATGGTTTCCTATTTTCATTTTAAAAAGCATAAAAATGCTTTAAGTGCAATAACCGCATCAAGTGCTATTTCTACCCAGGGCTTTGTTACTTCGGGTCTTTTAACCAAAATGCATCAATCCGCACTATTAGTACCGGCTCTCCAATCCCAGTGGTTAATGATGCACGTAAGTATGATGGTATTTGGCTATGCAGCTCTTTTATGTGGATCCTTATTATCGGTAGCCCTTCTAGTCATTACATTTCGAAAAGTCATAAAGATTTTTAGCAAAAGCAATATTTTATTAAATACGGCATTTTCCTTTGGGGAAATGAAATACCTGGATGAGAGAAAGAATGTTTTACTAAACACTTATTTTATTTATTCTCGAAATTATTACAGGTATCAATTGGTTCAACAATTGGATTATTGGAGTTATCGTATTATTAGTCTCGGGTTTCTCTTTTTAACCATAGGGATTCTTTCGGGAGCAGTATGGGCTAATGAGGCATGGGGATCATATTGGAATTGGGATCCCAAGGAAACTTGGGCATTTATTACTTGGACCATATTCGCGATTTATTTACATACCCGAACAAATCAAAATTTTGAAGGTGTAAATTCTGCAATTGTGGCTTCCGCGGGCTTTCTTATAATTTGGATATGCTATTTTGGGGTCAATCTATTAGGAATAGGTTTACATAGCTATGGTTCATTTCCATTAACATCGAATTGAATGAAAAAGCATAACAAATACAAACATAGGACAGCATATAATATACATAAGAAAACTTAATGTAAGCTGCCAAGAAAAGAACCTTTTGAATCACTCCGCTACTTGTACTTGATTCAAAAGGTTCTCACAAAGGCCAAACATATCTGATTCAAATTGAATTTGATTTTTACTTTTTTATTCTTACTCTTTCTTTTTTACTCAACTAAAAAAAAAATGAAACCTAAGAGTAGAAAAAATTATTTTTTTTTCACCTTTTTCAATTGTAAAGCGAATCATTTTCAAAATCATTTTAAATAGGATTTCTTTTTTTTATTCCTAAAACCTATCTATAAAAATAATTAGCTAGAATAGCTTCGACTTTCTCACCCGATAGTGATAAAACGAAATCCGGATAAATACCAATACCTATTACGGGTAGAAAGATAGAGATCGAAACAAATAACTCTCTTGGTCCAGAATCAAAAAAATAGGAGTTTGGAGCATTAAATAGCTTGTATCCGTAGAATATTTGACGTAACATAGATAATAAATAAATAGGAGTTAATATCATTCCAATTGCCATTACAAAAATAATTAATATTTTTGGCATTAAAAAATATTTTTGACTGCTAATTATTCCAAAAAAGACTATCAATTCTGCAACAAAACCACTCATGCCCGGTAATGCAAGAGAAGCCATCGATAAGATACTGAACATCGTAAAAATTTTTGGAATTGGAAGAGCCATTCCGCCCATTTCGTCGAGATAAACAAGACGTATTCTATCATAACTCGTTCCTGCCAAGAAAAAAAGTGCAGCGCCAATAAATCCATGAGATATTATTTGTAAAAAGGCTCCGTTGAGTCCCGTATCGGTTATAGAGCCAATTCCTATAATTATGAAACCCATATGAGATACAGAGGAATAGGCTATTCTTTTTTTTAAATTACGTTGAGCAAGAGATGTTGAAGCTGCATAAATTATTTGCATTGTGCCTACTATCATCAACCAGGGAGAAAATATAGAATGAGCATGGGGTAATAATTCCATATTGATCCGAACTAATCCATATGCTCCCATTTTTAATAAGATTCCGGCTAGAAGCATACAAGTACTATAATGTGCCTCCCCGTGGGTGTCTGGTAACCATGTATGTAAGGGTATAATCGGTGATTTGACAGCAAAAGCAATAAGAAATCCAATATAGAATATTATTTCCAGTGCGAGAGGATACGATTGATTAGCTAATGTTTCAAAATTGAATGTTGGTTCATTAGAACCATATAAACCGATACCCAAAACCCCTACTAATAGAAAAATGGAACCTCCCGCAGTGTACAAAATAAACTTTGTAGCTGAATACAGACGTTTCTTTCCCCCCCACATAGATAGAAGTAGATAAACAGGAATTAATTCTAACTCCCACATGATGAAAAAAAGCAAAAGGTCTCGAGAAGAAAATGATCCTATTTGACCACTGTACATTGCTAACATCAGGAAATGGAATAGTCGGGAATCCCGAGTAACTGGCCAAGCCGCTAAAGTAGCTAAAGTTGTGATAAATCCTGTCAGTAAAATAGGTCCTATAGAAAGTCCATCTATTCCCAATCTCCAGTAAAAATAAAAAAAATTGATCCATTTATAATCTTCCGCCAGCTGGATTAATGGATCGTCCAATTGGAAATGATAACAAAATACATAGGTCATTAGAAGTAGTTCTAAGGTGGATATAGAAATGGTATACCACCTAATTAGCTTATTTCCTCTATGAGGAAGAAATAAAATTAAAGAGCCCGCAGATATTGGCAAAACTACAATTATTGTTAACCAAGGAAAATAATTCGTGGTAAAGACAAGATACACTTGGACCAGAAAAACCCGCGCTCGAAAATAGAATCTTTATTCTTTTTTTTTTTTTTGAGTACGGGTTTTTTCAGTAAAAAAAGAAAATGTATTCAAAATGTATTCAAGTGGGTTTTACGGAACATATCAATAAGCTAGACCCATACTTCGAGTTGTTTCATGCCATAAATAAACTCGAACACTCAAGAAATCCGTTGGACAGGCAGATTCACATCTCTTACAACCAACACAGTCTTCTGTTCTTGGGGCGGAAGCAATTTGTTTAGCTTTGCATCCATCCCAAGGTATCATTTCTAACACATCGGTGGGGCACGCTCGGACACATTGGGTACACCCTATGCATGTATCATAAATTTTTACTGAATGTGACATGGGATCTATGAATTTTTGAACGTTATCAAATTTCGATCTAGTAAACTTGTAAATGAATCATATATTTAAACGCCAGATGAATCAACGATTTACCAGAAATTTTCTAATCAATTGACTTCTGGATCAGCTCATGAGAAGTGGCTAAGATACTTTGATTTATTACGTTTTCGTAAATAGAATCTAGATTCTAACATATTCTACATGCTAATTCAAATTGGTGGATATTATAATTTTGATTATTATTCCTACTTATTCAATAAAGTCGATTGATTGATACGCGTTGATTTTCTGTTACGATAAATTGACGAAACAATAGCCAACCCAATAGCTGCTTCAGCGGCTGCAATAGCTATAACAAAAATTGAGAAAATATCTCCCTTTAACTGGCGACTATCAAAAAAATAAGAAAATGTTACAAAATTGATATTAACTGCATTCAATATAAGTTCAAGACACATAAGAGCCCTAACCATGTTTCGACTCGTGATTAATCCATAAATACCGATAGAAAATAAATAGGCACTCAAAACAAGTACATGTTCGAGCATCATTGACCAACTCCTTATCAATGTTGGTTCATTTCAATATGAACAATAATTCAACAGATTCGAGATTGACTAGAATAGAACAAGTACGGAACAAAAGAATGTATTGAAAATAGATCAAATAAAAGAATCTCCCTTTTAGACATGAACAGTATTCAAATAGAATTTTTGTGAAATAGGTGGGATAACATAGAAGAAAGTTAAATTTGGATTGTTTGCTGTTGCTAGTTATAACGATTTATTACTGACGAGCCACAGCAATTGCGCCTATCAAACCAACTAAAAGAATTATTGAAATCAGTTCAAACGGAAGAAAAAAATCTGTTGATAAATGAATTCCAATTTGTTGACTATTACTTATCAAATCTTGTTCTATAAGTTGGTTTGATCTTGTAGTCCAAATAATCCCGTACCATGACGTATCGAAAATAGTAGTAATTAGCGAAAGAAGAATACTTGTACAAACCAGTGAAGTAACCCCATCCCCAACGATCGACAGATTCAAATCCTTGTAATATTCTGAACCATTCATGAACATGACAGCAAATATGATTAAAACATTTATGGCTCCTACATAAATAAGGAGCTGGGCAGCGGCTACAAAATGAGAATTTGAAAGAATATAGAATAAGGATATACAAACAAGAACCAATCCCAACGAAAAGGCAGAATAAATTGGATTGGTAAGTAATACTACTCCCAGTCCCCCTAATATAAGACCCGATCCCAGTAAAACTATAAGAAAATCGTGTATTGGTCCAGGCAAATCCATTATATGTAAAATAGGAGATAAATTGAAATGCTTTTCATGATCGTATTGACCCGACCGGGAAAAAAATAAAGGTTTTTTTGATTTTCATTTTATGATAGGTTCCTAATTGAATTCAATTCTAATCTATTAGGTATGATATGGGTACAATTGTTGGACAGTTTCTTTTTTGATTCTTTTATTTTCTTAAATTAAGAAGAAAGAGAATAAGGATATTTTTTTGAAAGTATATATTTCGAAATAATTACGACTCTATTGATAGATTTTTAATAAAAAAGTCGAAATTCTCATCAACCAATGAATTTCTAATTGAATTTTTCATTATTGGCCAAACAAAGAGAAAGACCTTATCTCATTCTTTTAATTTAAACCAAAAAAACTGAACCTTAAGAATTGGTAATTTCTCTTTATTTAATAGAATAGGGCGGTTACCTACTCAGTTTTTCTTTGAGGCGAATTCAAAATTGTTCGAATTGTATAATCATCAATTACTGACATTGGTAAACGGCCCAAAGAAATTTGATTATAATTCAACTCGTGACGGTCGTAAGTAGAAAGTTCATATTCTTCAGTCATCGATAAACAATTTGTTGGACAATACTCAACACAGTTACCACAAAATATACAAATTCCGAAATCAATACTGTAATTAAGTAATCGTTTTTTTCGAATATCAGTTTCAAATTTCCAATCAACAACAGGCAGATCTATAGGACATACACGAACACATACTTCACAAGCAATACATTTATCAAATTCGAAATGGATTCGGCCACGGAAACGCTCCGATGTGATTAATTTTTCATAAGGATATTGAATAGTTACAGGCAAACGATTTGCGTGGGATAAGGTAATCATGAAACTTTGACCAATGTACCTTGCTGCTCGTACTGTTTGTTGACCATAATTCATGAACCCAGTTACCATAGGGAACATATCAGGAATCTATATGAATAGTTTTATCTTCGTTTCTTTCTCTTGTTTGAACTTGAACCAAGTCTATTGTTTGCTATTTACAGTGAAAAAAGTTGAAAAGCGGTTGTTAATAATAGATTACCGAGAGAGATTGGTAAAAGAAATTTCCATCCAAGATTTAAAAGTTGGTCCATTCTTAACCTAGGTAAAGTCCATCTCGTTGTGATAGAAATAAACAAGAACAAATAAGTTTTAGCTAATGTAATAAAGATACCAATTGTAGTTCCAAAGATTCCATCCACTTTATTTATTTCAAATAGCTCAGGAACAAATATGTATGGAATGGAAATATTCCAACCACCCAAGTAAAGAACCGTTACAAATAACGAAGAAAGTAATAGATTTAGATAGGAAGCAACATAAAATAAACCAAATTTGATACCCGAATATTCGGTTTGATAACCTGCTACTAATTCTTCCTCCGCTTCTGGTAAATCAAAGGGTAATCTCTCGCATTCGGCTAGGGCAGAAATTAGAAAAACGAGAAATCCTATAGGCTGACGCCACAAATTCCATCCCAAAAAACCATATTTTGACTGCGCCTCAACTATATCAACTGTACTTGAACTGTTAGATAATCATAGTCGGTGATAACATCACTGTTCCCACCGCTATTCCAGAACCGTACATGAGGTTTTCGCCTCATACGGCTCCTCGTGGGTAAAAAAAATCTAAGGACCCGATCCGTATTATTTACTATTTAGCTAGCTATGGTTGTAGAATAGAAAGAGTCAAAATCTATTTGAGGGTCCAAAATTATACCAATGGAATTCCGTCTGCTATACTCTAAAATAATAATAAATAAAGGCGCTTCCGAATTGATCTCACCCGTTAATAATTTGACTTTGTTGAGTAATAACTTAATCCTTAAATAAAAAACTCCTTGCAGAAATATCAATAAATAGTTTATTTCAACCCATCTTTTTCGATTACGAAAAGGAATTAGACGTTACATTAGCTAATGAATCATGAGACAAATTATATCTCTCTAAATCTATGCTAAATATATGAAAAAGACGTAATGTAATAAAAAAGATTTCTTTTTTTTTTTTTCTCTTGTTTGTTTTTCGTTCCTATTCTTCTTTCTTATAAAACCGATATAAGAGAAGGGGGCTAAAACTAAAATCAAAAATAAAGGATTATTTCGTTCCTGATAGTCATTGCTTTAATGGGTGGATAGGAGCATACTCTGGATCGGAATCGCGGGAAGTACTGCCTTATCATTTCTACCAATTTAAAGCCCCAATTAGTATTCTTTTTATGTTATGCAGAAATCTCTTTTTAGATAATTTCCAAAATCTCCATTACCAATCCTTTGTGCATTTTTGTGTTCCTAATCATCCACTCATTTTTTGTTCAATCGCCCGTTTCGTTTGATAATACATGTATGTATGGTAGGTAATTCATACAAAGGATAGTGAAAAGGCCATACGGTTGATCTTTTTGGCCCGCTTCAAGCTGGGTTGTCTAATCAACCAGTCTTGGGGTAAAGGACCTCTTCCGCTTATGTTTATTTCCACTTAACTCTTGTCTTGTACATAGAAAATGAGACTCAATTTTTTTTTACTGCAAATTTATAAGCTGCTTTCTTTCACTCATATATAACTATCTAATTTACTTTATCAACCAAAAGGATAATAAATAATATCTATTCAATTCGTTCAACTTGTTTTGTTTTCTAAAGCGAAAGAAAAGAATGAATAGGGAAAAGAAAGAAAAGTTTGTATTTCAACGAATCGCACGTAGAGATATTGATAAAACACATAAAGTTAATGGTATTTCATAACTAATCGATTGAGCAGCAGCTCGTAAACCACCTAAAAAGGAATATTTATTATTTGATCCGTATCCTGACATAAGAAGGCCAACAGGGGCAATACTTGAAATGGCAATCCATAAAAAAATACCGATATTGAGATCAGCTAAAACGAGATGATAGCTAAAAGGAATTACTAAAAAACTTAGTAAAATTGATATGACTGCTATAGATGGTCCAATACTGAATAAACGGGTATTTCCTCTAGCTGGAAAAAGATTCTCTTTGAAAAGCAGTTTTGTCCCATCTGCTAGAGCTTGAAGAATTCCCAAAGGACCGGCGTATTCAGGCCCAATACGTTGTTGTATTCCTGCGGATATCTCTCTTTCTAACCATACAATTACCAGTACGCCTACTGTGATCCCCAATACAAGAGTCAAAATAGGGGCAAAGATCCATACGATTCCATAGACCTCTTTGAAAAATTCCAATCTGGAAAAAGAATTAATATCTTGTACTTCTATTTCTGTTGTATAAACTATCATTTCAACGATCAACTTCTCCCATAATGATATCTATGCTACCTAGTATCGTCATAATATCAGCCAATTTCATTCCTTTAACTAACTGAGGAAGAATTTGCAAATTGATAAAACCCGGCGGGCGAATTTTCCATCTCCAAGGAAAACAACTTTTGTCCCCTATTAGAAAAATTCCCAATTCTCCCTTTGGGGCTTCAACTCTCGCATAAAGTTCTTGCTTCGGCAATTCAAATGTGGGAGAAGGTTTTTTACTAATGAATCGATATTCAAAATCATTCCATTCTGGATCCCTTTCTCTATCAAAGCATCGGATTTCTAAATTCTCATAGGGACCCCCTGGAATTCCTTCCAGGGCCTGTTGAATTATTTTTATGGATTCCGTCATTTCACTGATTCGGACTAAATAACGAGCTAATGAGTCTCCTTCTTTTTGCCACTGGATTTCCCAATGAAATTCGTCGTAACACTCATAATGATCAACTTTACGAAGATCCCATTGTATTCCAGATGCTCGTAGCATCGGTCCGGATAAACCCCAATTTATTGCTTCTTCTCCACTAATAATGCCTACTCCTTCAACTCGTTCTAAAAAAATGGGATTTCGCGTAATAAGCTTTTGATATTCAACAACTCCTGTTAAAAAATAATCGCAGAAATCCAAACATTTATCTATCCAGCCATAAGGCAGATCGGCTGCTATTCCTCCGATACGAAAATAATTATGCATCATTCTCATCCCAGTCGCAGCTTCGAATAGATCATATACTAATTCTCTTTCTCTGAAAATATAGAAAAAAGGGGTCTGTGCGCCAATATCCGCCATAAAAGGTCCAAGCCATAACAGATGAGAAGCTAGACGACTTAACTCCAACATAATGACTCTGATATAGCTCGCTCTTTTAGGCACTTGAATATTTCCCAATTGTTCTGGTCCATTTACGGTTATTGCTTCTGTGAACATAGTAGCTAAATAATCCCAACGTGTTACATAAGGTAAAAATTGTATAATTGTTCGGTTTTCCGCAATTTTTTCCATTCCTCTGTGTAAATAACCTAATATTGGTTCGCAGTCAACAACATTTTCACCGTCTAGGGTAACGATGAGACGAAGAACACCGTGCATTGATGGGTGGTGAGGTCCCATATTGACTATCATAAGGTCTCTTTCTGTAGCTGGTCTATTCATAAGTTTTTCCTCGATTCATTCTTACATGAATTGCTGAAAACGAAAAGAAGTTTATCAAAATTCTCAAGATCCAATAAATGAAAAAACTAAGTAAAAATTTTTAAATTAACGATTTTTTAACTCCCGAATATCCAACTCACTAATGAATTCTTTATAGCGTACTCGATTTTTATTTGATAAGTAAGACAGCAGCCGTTGACGTTTTCCCAGAATTTTTCGTAGACCTCTCTGAGATGAATAGTCTTTTCTGTGCAATTCCAAATGGGAAGTAAGTCTTCGTATCTTATTGGTGAAACTTACTATTTGAAAGTCAACAGACCCCCGCTTTTCTTCTTTTTTTTCTTGAAAAATAACTGAGATGAATGAATTTTTTACCATAAAACAAAATCTTATCCCCTTTTATAATTTTTTGATGTGAATTTGATTAATCAGTAATAATAATATTAGTCATTTTGATATACAGAATGACCTTAAGTTCATTATAAACTTCCTACTTAAAAAAAAAAATAAATAAATGAATGAACAAAATAAGAAGATTTTGTTCATTCATTTATAGATCTAATTGATAATATGTATGTCATTAAATTAGTATCCTCTTTCAGGATGGAATGTAAGACAATCCTCGCGTCTATCTATTTGTTTTCATATAGCCGACATATTCTATTACCTAATAATATATGTATATATGGCAAAATTAATGTAAATGGACTTGTAACTAACAAATTTTCAACCGTGGATACATATGTATCCTGACCATACTGAAACGACTGCCATTATTAGTATTAAACCAATAGCGATTCATACAAGCTAAATCTTCTAGTCGATAATTGGGCCAAAGAAAGAACTTCATTTTAATTAGTTTATTTTTATCGATACCGAGATATTTGCCTCTATTTAAAACTTGACCACAGTTTTTTACCCGATTGCAAAATACCGGATTTCTATGTATATCATTTCTATCCCTTGAATTTAAAAAATATAGAATTCGCAATTCTCTACGGCCTTTAGGGGATAAAATAGTTTCAGGAACAAAGAAATCATAATTATTTTTGTCTCTATTTTGAGTCATTTTTTGATGTCTTAAAATGGATTCATCAAATTGATTCTTATCAAACCATTCTCGAAATTTTTGATTCCTTTGGTATTTATTCTTATGAAGGTATTTATTCTTATGAACCAAAAAAATACCTATGGTTTGATATAGAATCAATTGTCCATCGTTTTTTATAGACGGATAAGGATAAGCCGGTTCGATAATCAATGCTCCGCTTGTACTTAATTCTCTAAGAGTGCGCCTTTTTAGAGTCCAAATATCCACAGTAAGTTCTCCCCGTTTAAGATAGGATATAGCAACGTCGTTTGGATTTCTCAATCTAAGCAGGAGACAATAGGATCTAATATTATTGATCATTTTTTGATTTACAACCCTTTCCCAGCTCAATTGAAAATGCAAATACCTTTCTAGGAAGGAATAAAGCTCTATAGCTTCGGGGCTCATGTCGGACTTTTTTTTTCTACGTTGTTTTTTTATGCCTGATCTACCTCCATTTTCATCTGATAGAGGAGCCCCTTCCCCTTGGTCTAGAGGATCTTTTTCTTCTTGATTTCCATTCTCGAATCTAAGAATTCTTTTTTTTTCATTTGATTCTATTAAAGGGTTACTTTCAGTAATGTTTTTCTTAATGTTTTCATTTCCATTCAAATGAAAGTTGAAAAGAAGTAATTTTATTGGTATGATCCCCGGTTTAATCTTATATGCATTATATAGTGGCACAAATTCTGGGAAGAACCAAAGTTCTAGTTCTGGATTCGATATAAGACGACCTACTATTTCCTCATTCATTTCCATCCAATCAAAGAAGGATCTTTTTTTTTTGAATCGGTTGATTTTTGGATTTTGAGAAATTGGTAAATAAAAAGGACCCCTCTTCATTTTTTTATTCTTATTCTTGGTGCCGCTATTGGCCCAGTAATGAATCTCGACCTTATTATTTCTAAGGCAAAAATCAATCATTTTCCACCTACAAAATTTTCTATCTGGAAATTTCTCCTCAGCCATAATCTCATTTTCTGCTAGATAATTATAAATAGGTAGTCCGTCTGGCATATAAAAAAATTTGCGTTTATCTATCTTGTAATTATCAAAAATCTCTTCTTTACTATTTATTTGTAATGGTGATCTATAAATATATGAGTCTTTCTTCTCTTCATAATTAATAGATTTATATGAGAAAAAATCATGTCTATGATGTTTTTTAAAATTAGATGATTTTTTATATTCTTGATTCAGTAATGAATCAGGTTCGAAATCATTTTGTTTTTCATCATGAATTAATCTTTCTTTTTCATATGAGTCCCATTTTTTAAAATCGTTTTTTTGAGTCATACAGTGTCGATTGACTTTATTTCGCCATTTTTCTGGTACTAATTTAAGCCAGCTAATCTGAGATAAATCATATTGATAATGCCCCCTTAACCAGTTTTTCCATTGATTCCTTTCAGAATGCCAAAAGTCTTTATGTCTCAATCCAGAATGAAATATTCCCTCTTTCCGAAAAAAATCCTTTATTTCATTTTTAAGAAAAAGAGATGTTCCATGATATTGAAGGATAGACTTGAATTTATAGAAGTTAATAACTCGAGTTTGCGATATTTTATAAAATACATATGCTTGCGAGAAGGAGGATGAGTTACAAAAAGTTGTTGAATTCTTATTTTGAATATTATCAAGGGAATTTTTTTTAGTTAAAATAAAGTGAAATTTTTTTGTATTTCTTTTCTTAATTCTTTTTTCATTTTCTTTCTTATTGGAAATGGATTTCTCGATCATTTTTTTTCTTGATTCAATAAAAAGTTGTGCATTGGTTCTTGCAATATTAATGATACATAGAAAAAAATCTATGTATATTTTTTCCATGAAAAATTTGATAAAAAAATCAAATTTACGGATTAATCGAGTATTTCTTCTTTTTAATATTTGACAAAATCTTTTTAATGATTCTAATATTTTATTATGAGAACTTTTTTTATTAGAATTAATATTTTTTTCTTGAGTTAGAAATCCATTTTTCTTCTCATTTAGAATTCTTTCTAGTTTATTGTTGATTGTACTTGTTCTCTCAGTCAGATCTTTCATTTTTTTTTCTGTCAGTGAAAAATTTGTCCATTCTGTAGATCGAATTTGAATAGGTGATTCACGAATCATCTGATTATTCATTATAGAATCGTCGGTTTTAGTTTCACCCAATTCGTAGTTTTTGATGCTCCATTTTTTTATTTCTTTTGACACCTTTCGAAGAAATTTTGCTCGTTCTTTAAAAACATTAAAAACTATAAAAGACTTATTTTTTAATTTTTTCACTTTTTTTTTCAGTTCTTTAAAAATAGGTTCAAAAAATGAAGACCCTTTTTGTTTTCGAGGGGGACCAAAAGGACGGTCAGTTTCCAGTCCAGAAATTGTTAAAAAACTAAAATCATTTTTTTGCGCTTTCTGTGTTTTCAAGGGTTTTAACTTAGATCGGTGCCAAGGTTTCAGGTAAAAAGGAAATAAGATTTTTATCTGCATACCGTCTGTTAACCAGTTTTTTGGAAATTCTTTGTCGGATAATTCAACACCATTATAAGTGCATCGAATATGCATTTCTCGATTCCAATCCTTGAAGTCTTCGGACCATTCGGGAACTTGAAATAATAAAATACGCACAATATTCTTAGCTATTATTAATAAAGGCAATCGAATATATTTCCGAAGAATTGATTGGCCTACTAATAAAAAACCTCTTACTGCTTGAGCATATGTAACGTTATCCCAAGTTTCTGCTATTTCTATTCGCATTCTCTCTTCGTCTTGGTATTTTTCAACGTTTCTTTTTTCTTTTGTATAATCAGAGATTTGTAATTTTTTGCTTTTTTTAGACATCAAATTTTGAAAAATTCCTTTCATCCGTCCGAAACTATCAAAAGAAAAAAGGCCTCTGTCTATTCTGTCCAAAAAAGAAAAAAGGCGTCTGTCTATTCTGTCCACAAAAAGAGGGGAATGCGCCTTTGCTTGATAGAAGAGTTGGCAAGTAACCGTTTTACGCCTTTGGGCACGCATAGAACCTTTTATTATATTTCGACGAAAATCCGAGTATGGTAAATAACGTATCCAAGCGATTTCGCCTACTGGATCAGGCTCATTAGAATCTTCGCTATCATCAAAAATTACCATATACTTGTATTTTCTTAAACGAATTTGAGAATCCAATTCTATCCTTTCTTCGTTGGTTTCTCCTTCCTCTAGTTGCAAATCATCGAGTAAGTAGTATGGCCATCGAGGGACCTTTTTACTTATTTCCTTTATTTCAATAGATCTTTTTCTACTTCTTTGATCACTGGTTTGATCACTGGACTTA